TCCCCGCTTGTTAGTGTTATAGGATAGCTCCCCATTCAAGTAAGTCATTTTCCCGCTAGTTAGGAGAGAAGTAACCTTTGGATTCTTAAGTAGGAGGGCAGGGAGGAAAGCACGATAGGAGGCATGTACTCTTCAAGGGTGACCGGAAAGCGTGGAGGTTGTTCGAGTAGCTCGTCTGGCACTCCCTAGGACCCTCCGGCTTTTTATGTTTTATCTTCTTCCCTCTCTGGATTGGGTCTTCCCCTGTGGGACGGAGGAATCCAAGTGCCCGACAGGTTGATCTCTTACTAAAAGGTAGGCCATAGTTGCGCTAGGCTAAGCTGGGCTTCCTATCTAAAGTAGGAGTTGAGTGATCGCCCATGTGTTAATAAGGGCAGAGCTTCCTCGCTTTCCCTTTTTGGATGTCTAAAAGGTGGAAGTCACAAACGAATCCTCTGAATTAGCGGCTGATGAAGAGTTCCCTAGCTGGACGGTTTTGCACCGAGAATGAATGAATGAAATAGTTGAGTCTTAATAAGGATCGAACACCCGATTCCTATAACAAACGATTATATGAAAAGAGGTTGGTGACAAACTAATAGTAATCGCATTTTGGGGAATCTTTCTTCCGGTGAAGCGCCTTGGAATCTCGTTGACAAGCATGATAATGGGTACATTCGACCTCTTGTGAAATCGGTCGTTCAAGCTCTTTCCTACCCTTTTTTCATTTTGATTTCACTTACCGGGCCGGGCTGACCTCTTGAATGGCAACAAACGATTCTGCCATTCCTGGCTAAGTATGAAAAGATTAACTCTTTCTTAATGGAAGGAGAAGTTCCCCGTGCTTTCCGAATCCTGGGAGGTATGGCTGAGTGGTTTAAGGCATTGGTTTGCTAAATCGACATGCAAGAATCCTTTCTTTAAAGATTGGGTTGGTTAACCTTCCTTCCCTAGGGGTTTAGTTTGTTGAAGTCAATAAGGGCTAAGGTCTCCCGCTCCTATCGCCCGAGCAATAGACAATGAAGAAGTGGTTCTTCCCTTTTTCCTATGAGCTAGCGCTAGAGTCTTAGTAGGACGACTGCTCTTAGAGTATCGGCCTTTTGTTACAATAAATAGGATTTAGTCGGGGCACAGAAGAGTACGTATTTCTATATGCCCAATAATGGCTCTCTCCCCGAGGGGCCTCTCAATAGAAGTCAGAGCGGCTGCACAAATATGCATATGAAATAGAATTTAGTAAGAGAAAGGTCCGCCCACCTCTGATCCAAGCTTAGCTCCCAAGTCGGGATTTATTCCTAAACCTAAAGTGAGGACTTTGCCCCGTATAGGCAGATGGGTATAAAGTGGGTCACTCTGCCAAGATTCAATCTTTCCCCCGATCTTTCTTTTCTTTGAGTCAGTCCGCCCTAGGGTGCAGCTCTGTTCCCTACTTCTTGTATAAGAGAGTCGTGCTTCTCTTCCTCTTTATTCCACAGGTCTCTCGAGCCTGCAGGTTGCTGCTATCCCCCGAAGAGAATAGACGAAGAGGTTCTTCCCATTATGGAATGCAAGAGAAAAAGCGGAAATACCAGTTAAGAGAAGGGTCAGCTCCGCTTGGATGAGCTGACCTAAGAGGTGGTGCATTTCTGAGTCACTGAGGAACCAAGTCTATCCCCGAGTTGCCAACCCTGTTGTTTACTTGAATTGCCTCGTGGATGTCAACCCAGGTCTTGTTTTGTCCAATCGAGTGGGTATTGGTGTTGCCCCCTTAAGGTCTAAGTTAGTCTGCTTATTCTCATTATTAAATATTAAATGGAGCAGGTCAGAAGGCTGGGGAGCGTGAAAGCTACTTAGTAAAGGGATCACCCTTTGAAAGCAGCTCTAGAAGAAGGAAGACTTTTCTTTCCTCCTGCTTTAGTTTTTGTGTTAACGGTCTCTTTCTCTTAGGAGCGGCAAAAGCAATAAAGATCTTAATGGAAAACTACTAAAGATTATCCTCCCCTAAGATAAGGTAGGTTAAGGGGTAGGAACAACGTGCTGCTTGTAGCGTAGGCTAATCGATCCACTATCCTCCGCTACTGGGCGACTGCCCCTCCCTAAACTGGACCTGGGCTTCCCCCAAGCTGCACTACGTAGCCTTTTTTTTTTGTTTGGACAGAAAGTCAGTCGAGCACTCTCACGCCCACCCATTAATAAAGAATAAACCCCGAGCCGAGGTACGTACACTAGAAAAGAAAGAGGGACCTATGCGTGCGAGTCCACCAATTCTTGTGTAAGAGACTAGTCGGCTATTGTTCCTAAAGGAAAGAGTAGCGTGCCCTACTAATACTAATATAGTAAGAGAAGCGGGTGCTCTTCCCTCACTAGGGTTCTACTGACCGAGGGCGAGTAGCTTCCCGTCCTTGCTTGTCTCTTAGTTTGCTAAAGTCAAGGTTCTTTTGCTCTCCGTTTCGTCGAGTGTGATAAAGTGAGGAAAGCCGAGGAAAGAAGAAAAGCCTTCCCTCGATCGCGGTTCGCAGATCTTCCTCAAGGCAAGGGTAGCGTCTCATTATTCGCAATAATCGTTTTATGATTTTTGTAGAAGAATGCTCTCCTCTCCTCCTGAGTCAAGCGGAGGCAGCAAGACATAGGAAGTCCAGACAAGACAAGTCCTTTCCTTCTAGTGTGCTTACCTAAAGGAATCTTCTGCGCACCTTGCACTCTAATGTAGAGAAAGTAGTTTGTTCATGACAAGGAGACAGATTTGAAGATGAACCTTCACCCAAGATGTCAACCGAGTTCTTGCTTTTGGATTCAATCCTTGGTAAAGTGTTCGATCTCGTGGAGAGGTACGCCTCTAAAAGAAAAGAGAGTAGATATAGGCTCGAGAATAGGCTTGATGAACAAACAGCCGATACGGAATCTGAGCCAAAAAGCCAAGCCCTTGAACTTCACTCCTAGGCCATTCAACAAATCTGGCGCGAAAAGTAAATCCGATTTCGGTCAGATCTTCAGGAGCTTCCGAATTTTTAGGTTAGTTAGGCGCCTGGCCGAAGGTTGAAAGAATGATTCGGGGTCAGAGGAAGGGGGCAGCATTCAACCTTTCCTCTATCAAAGAAGACTAACCCTTTGATTTTATTCAATGGTGGTTTCTACAAGAGATTCAACGACAAGGGGGGCTATTAGTAGGATATGAAGCTTGAAATGGAAAGGTAAGGGTGAGAAAAAGAGGCCAAACGAGATACGCTCGAATGAGCTAGCCGACTACGAGATCAGTCCGGAATCTGAAACCCTTTGGTGTTACTGCAACCCTTTGGGGTTACTGCTGGAAACTCCTGAACATATAACTCTGCATGGTAAGAGGATATACAAGCTAAAGAAACATACGTCCTGGTCGGAAAGAAGGGAATTTAGTGCTGGTAGAGCTGCCCGGTATAAGTAGGAATCTCTCTCCAGGGCCATAGCAGCAACACCATGTAGTTACCAATTATGCTAAGCAACTTAACCGAGGAACTGGCCGAAGTCATCAACATATTAGTAACAGAACACTGATCAGCCGGGTTCTTGAAACTCCTCGTATTTAAGGAGCGACTTTCCCTCTTCTGCCTTCCGTCGCCTTAAGACAAGACTCAAAGCGGCGATCCAAGAAGTTCCCTTAATGATAGTGAACTAAGGTTTTGAAAATACTCGTCCAAAGCGTCAAGTAGGAATGATCGGTGAAATCCGCCTTCCTTGCCTTACCGACTTAAAGCAGTTAATAATATCTGTCTGCCTGCCTCAATGCTCGCTGACTTACTGGCCACGTTACTGAGTTCCTAGGAACGAGCAAGGAAGAATGCCGCTGCTGATAGATCCCGCCCAGATCAAGAGCGGGATCATTTAGAAACAAAAGAGTTAAAAGTGGTCGCTATTGCGGCCCTCGCTCTCAAGACTGTCGAAGATAGCATTGAGACTTTTCAATGAATACTTCGACTGATCTAGAAAAACAAGTTAGTTCCAGAGGCATCTTCCATTCATCTCGATTTGGGTTTTTCCGCACCATATTTTGATCTGCCTCTTCTTCGATCCGGAATTCCCAGCAAATCCTTGACTCCTCGAATACAATGGGATTTCACACCTGGCAAATCTTTCACTCTACCTCCTCTTATTAACACCATAGAATGTTCCTGCAAATTATGACCTTCGCCTGGAATGTGAGCAAATATATCATGTTGATTGCTCAAACGTACTTTGGCTATCTTACGTGGAGCTGAATTTGGTTTTTTCGGTGTTCTCGTTGAAACACGCGGGCATACTCCTTGCTTCTGGGGACATTGATCCGAAGCTCGAGTACGGTCCGTGCGCCGTTTTTCTTCTCTACCATGACGAATCAATTGATTTAATGTGGGCATCGCTCTTTCCTTTGTCCTTCCCCCCTATTTTTGCCCTATCACTAGTGATTACTCCCGATCCGAAGCACCCCTTTTCCATTCATAGAGAGATCCAATCGTCAAAATCAATAAAAAGGCCATCATGGACCAAGATCCAAACGGATCAATCTTGTTGAGAGGTACTGCCCAAGGAAAGGAAAAGGTTACTTCCGGATCAAGGATAATAAATAAAATTGAAACAAGATAAAATCGTATATCGAAACGACTTCTGGCATCACCGAAAGGATCGAAACCACATTCATAGGCCGACAATTTTTCTGGATAGGTTGAACTATTGGAAGCAAATGGAAAAGGAACACCGAGTGGGATCAAAGAAACTAGCGGACTGATCACTAAATAGATACAAATAGGTGCAAATTCTGACATCACCACAGCCCACTTGGTTCTTTCGCTCCTTGCTCGCGGAGCGGCATAACGGAAAAAAGTCGGAATTCTACAATTTCGTGGTCCGCTGGGCGAACGCCTCAGATTGAGATCGTAGAAACATGAGCTTGTGATATAGCTACACCTAATTCCGGACCGGTTAATGCAAGAACTATAAATAAAGGACCAGGATCTCCTATAAATAAATAAAAGATCATCCATACATTGCATAGTCCAAGTGAACCCACCCCAAAGCTTTATTTTAGTTGGGACCGGAGCCGCTCGTTTGCTTCTCGCAGGGCGGTCTCTCGCTCGCGGAGGCGGTTATATTCCGCGCCGAGTGCCTCATTATACGCTCTTATGGCGTCCGCCTTGTCTTGGGCGAGCTCCTGGAGCATTTCTAGGTCACTCTCGGCGTAGTCGATTTCATGCCCAGCCTCGGCAAGCAGCTCTTCTCTGTGTTCTTGCGACGCGGGTCCCTGATCGGGCAAAGATCTTCGGTAGTTGGCTTCCTCGATCAGAGCGTCCGCTCGTTCTAAGGAATCTTGAGCAAGACGTTCGCTATCCCTTTGCGACTCTTCGCACATTTTTACTTCATGGCGTAGCTGGGGAAGGTTTGGTCCGGCTTGCTCGTTGTGAGAGTCTTCTACCGAGCCCATGTCAGCCTCAGCCACTATTTCCTCGGCGTTTGGCCCGTTAGGATTCATAAATAATCCTACAAATCCGAACGAGCCAAAAAGAAAAGTGACAAGGTGGAATAAAGCGGCGCTCGAAAAAGACACTTTCATTGCTCTTATTATTCGTCTTAAGAGGAAGTGAGAAATGTTAGACAAGATTGGAATGGGCATAGGAACATGTATTGATGTACCAGATCGGCGAATGCTCCCAGGTTGATGCTTCAATTGAAAGGGCATCTTTCTCCCTCTCCAATAAAGCCATAGATAGATAAAGATCAAAGCTAACAGAAAAGCAGTAAGAAGCATGCAGTCAAATGGATCGAAATCAATCATATTATGAAAATTTCTACGCAGCCACCTGGATGAGCATGTACTTATTAAACCAAAAATCCAGGGTTTCATAACATCATGTAGGGAACTGTTACTAAAATGAGCCACACCAAGGTGAAAGGATTCGAACCTAAACAGATGCGCTGACCAGACTGCGCTACACCTTGTCTTACCCACTCACTAGCTCTTCGTCGTTCGCCTCACCTCACTGCCGATCGCCGCGCTCCTTATCTACGCTAAATGTCCGTACCGTACGTTCTTTTTCGCGAAGAGCGACCTCGACCGACCGAACCAACGCCTTATCAAACATACTTTGATTTTGTCAAGGCTCTCGCGGGCAGCCGTACATGATACCCGACGGTTTGCACCCGCCTGCGGCGAAGGCCTGGTCAATCGTATACGATCATCAAAATCGGAGTCGCTAACACCCATTTTGAGTTGCCTCGTCCTTAGAGTCAAGCTGGATCTTCATTCTACGATAAATCTGCCTGCTGATTGTTCAAGTGGGCTGCGAGCGAAGGGAATAAACCCCGAGCGGGATCAGAGGGCACCTCCCCCCAAAAAGGAGGGGGAACTCTGAGCCCACGCAGGATACATGACCGACACTGAGCACTGCAGCAGCGAGCGGGTTAGCCAAGCAGCAGCTTCTTACGGGACGACTAAGTGCGCTGAAACCAACCTGCGGTTGGATCGCGACTTCCTGTGCTAGTAGACGCGACTTTTCCCCCCTTACTGGAGGACCCGAATGAAGCCGCTTGGCAAGAAAGATTAAATGCTAGATTTTGCTCTGTCGTATTGTCTTAATTTATTTCATTTTTTAATTAATTCATTCCAAGCTTCATTCAATTATCTGTCTCGACAAGCTGAATTTTAATAGGTGTTCAGTTCACAAGCTTCACCCAAACGATTTCACTCAAATAGGTGCGTGACTCTATCAAAGGATGGAACAGAACTCCAGTTAGCTCTAGATTCTCCTAGTGGTTGATTTTACCATATGGTAAGGTTGGTGCATTGTTATTGCCCGTAGCTACCTTCATTAGGTGTCCCCGACTGAGCTTAAAAACCGGCCTGGTGGGCATGCGCCGGGCTAGTCTCCTGTTCGAATAGGTTTTGGGTAAGCAGAATTTAGGCGAGTTGTTGGAATCCGCTTTGCGCAAGCTTTCCCGGCATTTTTGGATGACATTTATGTCTGTAAAATATTATTTTTGTAAGGTTCGACTTAAAACGGACAAGAGGAATTCTCTTCATGGCTTACTGGAAGTTCGGCTAACTCTTCCCTTTAGAGTGAGTTTTGAACGTTCTTAGCGAAACTCTCGGCGATTGAAGGGCGGCAGCAGCGGTTCATCAAGCAGCAGCTCACCAATCTGTTTTATGATCAATCAATCCATCCCTCCCTCGTGGGTGCAGGAGAAAGCGAAGCGTATGGGTTATTGGAAAGGTAGTGGGCACAGTAAGCATGAGTCGATTTCAGGATGACGACTGCTATGTTTATTTAGCTTTTGTCACACAAAAACGACATTTTCTGTTCTTAACAAAGTGCGGAGTTACCTTTTCGCTGGGTTTGTTGCTTAAGCGCGTAAGCAGCATGGTCATCACTTTCTTTGATTTGATGATCATGCATTACGGTAATAACTCAGCGCGCAGCAAGACCTCTTCTCGCAATTGACGTCTTTTTAAGACATTATCCACCTGTCGCTAAATGCCAGATTCCAGAAAATGTCGTTTGATTAATAGAAATTCTGATATGTTTGTAAAAAAAATTTAACTTGCTTGCACTGTGTAGGAAAAATGCCTATGACCCATAGTTACAGGAAATCTCGATTTCTACTTAGAGAGGATCGCTTATGGGATCGTTCTTGACACGAAATTGGCGATTGTTAGCGGACGGCTGCACCTCATCATTGCTACCCTCGAAATTAATTGGCTAGCTAGCTAGAATATGCATGTCGCTTCTCTGAGCACTTTTACTCACTACTACTTTCTTCCCGTCCCTTTTTTAATTTCAACTAAGCTTGGCACAGCCGCCTAAGAAACTGCTTTCAGTCACGGTCGCGGATCAGGAGAGAGTGACTTGTGTGACGCATCTATATCTGGGGATGATCGGGTAGAACTCAGGGCTGTCAGGTGTCAATCGGGGAACGATCGATTGGGTGTCCGGGGTGCAATAAAGATAGGGGACGATACGCTTCGCCGTGCCAGCTATGAGGCTATATTCTCGTTGAGTCGGGCGCGTGGGAAGACTGTCCTGTCGGGTTGGAAAACCAACATCGGACCGGGATGTTGTTCCCTCCTTGTCTGAAAAGATTCGGGAAAAATCGGGTAAGTTCGCTCTACACTGTCCCTTAGATTGGGAAGGACATAGGCTCGGCACATTTCGTAGCTATCATCGTCGCGTCCGTCAAATTCAGGCGTTGGTACATTCTGCAGCTTTTCGGTACACGGCCTTGCGTTGTCGTCAGCCGTACGCCGTTGAGCAGCAGTCTTTAGAAGCATGTCATCTATGAACGATCCGATGAAACTAGAGATGGAATAAAACCTAGCTTTTCGTCACGCGAATTCGCCGCCAGTCTTTGAGGTCGCCTTCCTTGCTTGACAGTATAGCCTGCGGGTGAAATACTAGATGTCGGATTGTACATGGGAATGATAATGGTGAGGCCATTGAATGAGAAATCACGACCTTAAACACTTGCCTGTAGCTATAGTGTCAACTTGACGCGCTGAACGACTATGATCAGAATCCTTTCGGGGTCTAGCACTGATATTTCCGCTAATTGGATCGGCCAGGGTGAAGGGCTTAACTAAGTATTAGTTGAGGGCGAAGGGCTTAGTACCATGAGGTTGCAATCGGGCCACCAAGTCCATTATGTAGTCTGGGCTGCCTGTCCTTCTCAAGGAGTGGACGGGGCATAGAACATGCTCGTTTTCCGATCGGGGATTGGTCTGTAGTCCTCGTTTTCATCGTGCGATGATGTAGATGGGGGTATAGCCTCTGAAGCGTCTACTTATAGTTATAGTCGACCTTCTCTTGACCTGAACTCTCGTATAGGTGAACTTGTTTTGTTCAATTCTTAGGAAGAAGAAGGATCTACTGGGAATGGTAGGGCTCCCTCGATGTCGTTGGATGAAACTGGTGGTCGGATTACCCCTTCGTACGGTAACAAATCCCACGCATATCTTCTTTGTCTGTCACACCGTACGTCGCCCGGCTTAGGGTAGGGGGCAGCCCCCCCAACAGACGTAGGTTGCGTATGAGCCTCCAGTAGGACTCTGGCACCCGAACTGTAGAAATGGGTCCCGAACTAGAGGTGGTTTGATGGGTGCTCTTTGGGTTCTTAGATCCGGCGGCTACTTTACTCACTTAGCACCCTACGTAGGCGGGGGGAATCAACACCCCCCTCAACTGCCAATGGCCAAATCCTTACCCATACGAGAACTTGACTGAGCGAAATTAGCGACTTTTCGATCTGCTGTGGCCTACTAAAGAAACTCTAACCTTACAATGTTCATTATAGAATACTGCGTATCCATTTTTCCTCCCTTTCATTTCATAATACGATTAGCCTAATCTGCGAAGGTCGGTGAAATGCAGAAATGCAGGATGACCAAAAACGAACTCACGGAAGTTCGATCAACTATTCCCATTTTCTTTTGACCAACTATGGTAGATATGACATCAAGCTCTATATTTAGCTATTAGCCTTCAGACTAGCACCATTCCTTGCTTCTTATAAGGCTAAAAAAGGTAATGTAGAAATGATTGAAAAAAGGACTAACCCCCCCCTTTCGGAATCTACTCGAACTGAAGCTTGGTAAACTTTTGTTAAGTTCTAGAACAAGATATAGAATAGAATCTCACGGTTCTAGAACAGCAGCGGCTTACCAGCTGCTGAAAGCGGTTCCGGGTCACCGCTCGGGCAACTGACTGATCAGCAGGGTCTGTCTCTCCAATGAATGGTTCTGCTCCTGTATTTTTCCCTAGCTATTGTTGCTTATACTCGGGTCGATCGGCCATAACCACTTCCAGCAGGAATCGCTACAACCGACGTTCTTTAATTCGGTAATCTAAAAGATGGAGGGGGAATGGTCGCCGGTGGGTCATTCGCTAGATCGAGATCGTAATCAACCGCATTGCACGAACTGCATCATAGATAGAGATCGAGGTACCAATCGACTGCATCTCTTTCCGGCTATTCAATAAAGTAGATGGGGGGAGTCCACTCCATACGCATCCACCCCGGGAGAAAGGTTTTGATCAACCAACCGCGCCCATTATCTATACCCCTCTCGATCCACCAATAGTGGGCATGGAGGATGGGGAAAGAAGATCAGACTCGGTTGACTTACTCACTGCCGGCGAATTCCAGAGATCGCATTATTAACTAGACGGGCATGCATGGAAAAGAGGATTGGTTGACGGATAGTTTCTTAAATGCTCTACTTCTAGGCGGAAAGACATCGTGAGTCACGGGCGAGGAACCATTCTCCTCACCGGAGATTTAGTCAGTTAGGTTTCACCCGAGTGACGGGATGGCACCCAATAGAGAAGGGGATCTTTTAGTTAGGCAAGCACTGATGAGGGGGGCGTGTGGGTTAGTCCTTTCTGGTTCCCGCGAAACTAAGGTAACCACCGCAGAGAAGTCCACTGTGACAGCCACCTTCCTATGGCCCTCCATCCATGCTATCATCAAGCCATGGTACAGGGCCCATAATTCAGCAGCTGTAACTGAGCATATTCCGATGTTTAGGCCAAAGCCCACTAGCCATTTGCCTGTTTCATCTCGAATGAGTCCCCCACCTGTTGCTTCACCTGGATTTCCTCGCGAGCTGCCATCAGTGTTAAGCTTGACCCACCCAGAGGGGGGAAAGGCCCAAGCTATGAAGCATTGCTGTTTTGGTGGTTTGAGACTCTCAACTTTGAGACATTCCTCACATTCCCTGGCTTTCAGCATGATATATTGCACCGGATTAGGGGGGCGAGAGAAACTGGTTTCAAAAAGAGTATTGTTTCTCCACGACCACAAGGCCCAGGCAGCCTGGGCAAATATTGATAACCAGGTAATAGCCTCTGTTGGGGGGGGTTACCCTCCCTCCCAGATTTGCATCAATCCAATCCTTGAGGTTTAGGCCAAAGAAATGCTGGTGAAGGTTGTGAGGGATGAGTTGCTCCCACACTGGCCTTGCCATAGGGCAGTCCCTTAGAATGTGTAGGCAGTTTTCCACTGGGAATCCACAGCTTTTGCACGAGCAATCAGTGGTGAAGTTCCTGGTTTTCCTTTTTCTTTCTTATCCAGCAAGAAAACGGATGCGCGTTAGACTAATTAATGGCATCCCTTTTCTTGCTTCTTTCTCCTGTAGTAAGTATTGTAATAGGTAGCTAAGATAAGTCGTTCCATCCTTTCTAGCTTCACAGCTTTTTTAAAACTTGAGGCCTAGGGAAGAGAGGGATGAGTCTTCTCATCGAGTCTCCCAACAATGGACTCACTATCTCAATCAAGCTCTTTTATGGCATTCGAAGTATTAGTCCTCTTATCTGTTAACAGGCTGGCGTTATTTTCATCGATCAGTCGGCGCCGGCATCTCAATGGCTGGGGACTACCTTACTCGTAATAGCCACTATGGCCTGCTTTCTTACTGCCAGCGTTATCCCGTCTTTTTTTAGTTTCAGTTATTCTCTGGATGTGCTCGTCCGCCTTCTCGAGTCTCTAGACTTGCTTCCTAAAGCTCTGTGGCTGCCTGCCTGTGATCAACTTCTTTACTTTTCGTTTTTTGAGCCTTTTCCGCTGTAGCATGCTGTCTTAGTCGGCTAGCTTTACTTTATCTTATCATATTCTGGTGGTGTAGCGTTTTTTTTTTTCTCCAGACCACCACCGACAGCCTTAGCTTGTGTGACTTCCGCTCCAGAAATGAGAGTCAAGCTGTGAACAACGAAGAATAAAAATACACATTGGGACGTCGGGGTCTAACTTCGTTTTCCCCTGTCGTCCAATTCCTTTTTCAGCTTGCCTTTGTTAAGCCTATTGATTCTACCGATTGTTGGTCGACTGTTCCCTGGACAAAGAGACGAAAGGGGCCTAAGCCCGCAACTCCAAGAGCAGGATTCTTAGGGGCCTAGCGGGTAGACTTTTTTCCCGGTGAGAGAAGATCTGACTTCTTCACTTTCGGGTATCCATGAGGGGCTAGCTGTCGAAAACAGGGGATTTGAACCAATTCCTATTTAAAATCCCGGTAAAACGGAATTATTTTCAGAAGAGTCAGAAACTTCTGAAAAAACCTATCCTTCTTATTTTTAGGGTGCTTCAGAAGCTAAGAATATATGCTGAGATCCGACGTGAAGAGGTGTTTACATCCCCAGGGTGTAAACCCAATTTTTTTTCGTGCTTAAACGAGCTCTCAGTCCGTTTTCGAAGATGAAGTTCTGAAAGAAAAGCTAGTCCAGAAGCAGAGAGATGAAGCAAGAGCTACTGGTGGTTAAGCCAAAATCCCATCCTTAGTCGCGACCAATGAATTCATATCTTAAGCAATTCCTCTTTTTTTTTTGCACTCGTCTATTTAATGCTCCTACCCTTTGTTGGTGTGCCGATCAAAGCCAAGCAAGTAAACTCCTCCTCGAGAAAGGGATCTGGGCGATCAATCACTCGATCTAGCCCGTGTAACACCAGTACTCTTTTTATTTGTATCCCGGTTGCTATCAGAGAAATCGCCGTTTAGCTGCCTCCGGGTGATACCTGCAAAACGAAATAAGCCCTAATTTTGATGAGCACATTCCAAGTTGTTCGGATGAGATAGACTACCAAATGCTATTACCTGACAAGCTTCCTTATCTGGATGTGATTCCGGGGGGTGAAAGCATTCTTACTTGCTTATGAGGGAACCGCTTTCGCTTTCGAATCTTTGGAATCGGTTAGCGCCTGTTGAAAAAGTCTTAGCCCTTCGGCTTGGTCAGCTTCTTGCTTGGTTGCTTTAGTGGTATAGAGTCTATATGAATGACATGCAATAATTTTAAAAAGAAGTACCCAAAGTACTCATCTTATTGTTTCCCCCATAGAGAGGCTATATCAAAAGAGCTACTTCAGCGGATTCTCCGACAAATGTTTATCTTAGATTCGCCGCCTTTTGTCTCTTTTTTGTTGATCGACGCAAAGTAAAATCTTTCTAATTTTAATCCAATTTGTTTGTTCTAAGCCGCTAAAGCAGTGTAAAGCTATTATCTTAGTTTGTTTTGTTGGTAACTGCTAAAGGAGTGTAAAGGTATTATCTTAAATTCTCTTCTAAATGTTAATCTATGTAACTAAGTTTTTTTATTTCTTTCTTTCTCTAATCAATACCTAATCTTTAATCTTTGTTCCCATAAGCGTTTATCAGTTCCCCCGCGGTGAAAAGCTAATGTAAATCCCGTTCTGGGGTGGTTCTGCTTCAGTAGTGGGGGTCGGCTTCATTATGCACGAGCACCTGCTAACCTGAGTTGAGTAGTGGACTAAGCTTGGGCCCGCCCGCGGGGAAGCGTTTTGGAAACGTTGGAACTCCTTTGTCAAAAACAAGAAGCATTTTGGGTCACATTTCTTACATACTACAACGAAGAACACCACTTCGTGGTAGTAAGGGGTTCGCAAGCGCCTCTTCCTCCCGTTATACAACAAACACGAAACGGTCTGCCAGCAGAACTACTTACTTCACAGCGATCGATTAGGCGGAACTGCTAAAGCTGGTTGTGCAAAGTTTGTTTGTTCACACAGGCAGCGTGATTGGGGGGCGTGTTGCTTTGCAAGGTAGTTAGTTTGTTCATCACACAGGCATGATAGTACTCAACTGCGAAAAACTAGTAAGGATTGTGCCTGCCATCAAATTCGTGCCGCATGGTAGGATTACTCTACACTCTAGAAATAGAGGCTCGATAAGCCTTCGTGCTCCACAAGAAAATCAAAGCATTTTTTGATTAGCGCGGTTGATGAACTATGGCTATTGCAGAATGGCTCACTCGAGTTGAAGAGGAGATACAGCGCGTAGAGAACGCCCTGCGCGAAAGCCGGAGACTCTTAAGAACCTTTTTGGAAACCCTGCGCCCGGCGAACCCTGCCGTCGTAGAAGACCGCATGCGCGCGGGGGACCAGAGAATAAGGGGCTTAAGGCGGAGTCAAAAGAGGAGTTCATTCTTTCTTCTCTTGCTCCAGCCCTCTGGGTAAGTTACCGCTGCTGCTGGGGAAAGAAGCTAAGATCAATCAAAGCGGGACAATAGCAAAAGTCATATGATGGCTGCCTATTCCACTTTTAAGACCGGTTAAGAGGTCTAGACGTGCAAAGATATCTCCGAGACGGAAAAGAGACTCCCCCCTCTTCTGATCAGGACAACTGGGCTATAGCCAGACTACGTTGGTAATGAATGGATGGAAATTACACGCACTAGAAAACCTAAATTAGTTGATTAAGGCATTTACCGATCTTCGAATACGTGAGGAATTGCCATTGGTTGAGCTACTTTATATACTATTGTCTCAGGTAAGACTTGACTTGACTCCCTTCTTTAATTCTACATTCTTGAATCTGGGCATTTCTCTTTTCATTCGCTTTTCAAGGGCTTCCCTCTCCCGATGGTCGAGCCACTTCGTTTCGTCGACTCAACCATGACTTTCTAGGCATTTTAGTAAAGAGGTCAAGGACAACCTCACTCAAGAAAGCTTTCCTAAAAGAAAGAAATTCTACCACAAGACACATCTTAGGATTGGTATTTCCATTAACGCGATGCCTCAAAAAGTTCTTACCGCTGAAAGAGTAAATTAGTCCGGTACGCTCGCTACACAAGAAAATCAATAAGTTAAGTAAGGGTCTGGTGATTGTCCTTTCCGGCTTTACCTTCTATTTAGGAGTCGCTGCGGGCATCCGGGATCGGTCCCGCTACGCTAAGGCTTGTTTCCCAGAAAAGGTTCATTGATTTGAGATTACATAGGTCATCTCCATAACAAGAGTCAGTAGGAAAGTGAAGGAGTGGCCTTAGTCTATCTCATAGGCCGAGAGCAAGCAAAGCCAAGGACAATCTCGCTCAAAAGAGCAGCAGGAAACATCCACGCGAGGATATTGAACTCGCAGCACCTAATGGAATGCGCCCCTGCCAAGGGTGGGCGGAAAACTACCTTAATACAATATATTCTATCTTTTCTTGGGAATACTGCTTATAACAGTGGCACAATGGTTCCTAAAGTAAAGTACGAAAGCCATTCCGTTCGTTACAGTAGTCGGTATCTCCAGGGGAGTCCAGAGCGTGTCAGATTAGTGCATCTCGTTCCAGCGCAAGCTTTCCAAAGTAGAGCATAAAAACCACTTGTTAATTACCAAGTCAAAGGTCAATGGGAAAATGAGAGTTGAGTCTAGTGGCTAACTCATAGACCTAAGAACAATAGATACATACTTGATGAAGCGAGTTGCTAGATAAAGACTTCCAAGCTCTCGGGTAAAGACTTCGGCGCATACAAAATGATCGATCAGAATGCATATCAGTAGCTCCATGGGAATCGGGGGTCGGTAGATCGCTCCTGCATCCCTTAAAGTTCGCTTTACTTGGTCGAAAAGATCGCAGTGTCAAGTCCGCTCTTGACAAGCAGTCCCTTAGAAAGGATCCGGTAATAGCACTTCCGCTGGCAGCTATCATATATAAGCTATCCGCAGAATCTTAGACTGATGTTTCCCTCTTTTCCACATTGGACACTGGAAGATGGGTTCAATCGACGGGTTGAGTGGTTGTTACCTCGGATCTGTTTCTTTCCAGTACAAGCACTTGATTGTTACTCGTTGGTTCCTTTTTGGGCTTTGCTTGAATCTAAACAACTCGGGAGTGAAAAAGGAGAATTTACCTGCCATTGGACTACGAACAAGAACCTTTTGAGCACACCATTGGTGGTATTAGCCGCAAATAGGATTCGAACCTACGTCCCCGTACCCCTTAGATTAGAGTTACCCAGTGAACTTCCGTTGTTCCGTTGCGGCCCTGTCGAGACACTGTGTGCCATTCGTTGACCATTGATCCGACCTTTTATAAGAAATTTCTCAATCGATCGTGAAAAGAGCAACCAACTCTTTAATAATCCACTGATCTAGACTTCATTCGGTTAGTTTAGAGTTGGTGGAACATCCTTCTTTTTAGAAGTATTTGGTCGTTATCCCGACGGGAGAGAAGAGTCAGTTAGCCCGCCTATTTATTCATTTATTCATTTATTGGCGGGAGCATTCCTACCTGTTTGAAAGAGAGCCAAGTCTCGAAAGCAGCCCATTAAATTCGATTATTTTACTTATTTATCCGTTTTTTATCCGCTCCTTTTTCAGCTACCATACCAAGACTAGAGGAGAAGGGCAAGTATTTATATTTGCTTTATGGGATATATAATTGATCTCTTTTTCGTATGTTTTATGATTCGTATATGTAGGGATATGGGCGCCATCCTTCTCAGTTAAATGGACTGCTCTTCTCGCTGTTTCTGACTCAATACGTATAGAATAATTATAGCTAGTCTTCCTACCCCCTTCCCTGGCCGTGGCTGGGGCGAATCGACGCACTTATTACTTATTCACTTTGGTAAGGGTACCTGGTTTCATAACCGGTGTCTGTGGGTTCGCTTCCTTGCTTTGGATGTATCCCTCGATCTTACCACTTCCGCATCTGCTACCTCATCAAAAGCAACCGAACTTCCTGACCTTGCCTCTGCTACTACCTCGCTACCTGCTTCCCAATATCAGATAGATTGCATTCCTTCAAGTCCCTTTCCCAGAAAAATACAGTAATAAAAGGTAAAAGACGGATCCGCGCCTCAATCAGGTCGTGCTCAGTAGTGGTGGGATTCACTAAACCAATAGAAAAGGGCTAAACAAGTCGATCTGCTAGTCCTAAAACGTATTCTTGTGGTAGGGCTCAGCTCAGGGCGAGAAGCAGGTTTTGAAAAAACTCGTCTTTCAGCAGCCAAGAACATGATATAACACATTCAATCTTTCCTAATTAGGGAAAATACCCCTCATTGCTCCGTCCCGTTAACGCCTATTATCGAGTGCTAAGCCACTCGCTGAATTACTGCTTGCAGGTCCTGAAGAACGGAAGTCTGATCTTTACATTCATTCTCCTGGGAAGATAGATTATATAATTAGGTAGGTGTACGGCTGCTGACAGGAAAAAGCCGTCCAAGAGGAACGAGAGAAGTGTAGCCTTTTGAGAGTAAAATAGGGTGCCGGGTGGCTAAGGTAGCAATGATCGGCTGCGCCTCACCTTGTTATCCGGTAAGTGGAACCCTGGGGACTCCCGTGGATGGCACTTGATGAGGTTTGACCGCTCATACCTCTTCTCTATTCTGTGTGTGGGCCAAGCTACTTTCTCGTCGATTGAACTGTTTTTAGGCCCCTTATTGCCCGATTTCATAGGTTTCGCACTGGGCTGGTCTCAAGGTTTTCAATGATTTCCCTGGGGGAAGCACCACTTTTTGCCGTCTTCTCACCTACCTTATAGGATTTCTATTAGTGGAGATACCTATTTTTATAAGGCTGGATAAAGCTTTTTCGAATCTCTCTCGTTGACATCGAAATTCAAATTATTCCTAAAATGAGACTGATTCCACGGCCAAATCCGACATATAAAAAGGCCCCTTCGATCTGTCTGATGTGCGGAATAGGGGTACTTTAAACGAAAGAAAAACCCCGGCTCGGCAAAGCTTTCCGCGAGTATTTGTGTTTGGCTAGAAAGCCCAAACCATCGGTAACGAGGAAAGGGGTCAAGCGCAACGGGCGCATCACATCATTCAATCCAAACATCTCTAAAATAAAAGCCAAGATCATATATCACATTAGTATAAAGGATGAGAAAGGTGTGCTTGTTCTCTGTTCATGTAGGTCAGGAAAATGGGAAACATGTGATTCATGATCTATGTTATGTAGGGGTAAAGTTCATCCATCATTCCATTCTGTAACTTCCGAGAGTCAGTCTCAGCCAAGGGAAGAGCCATCATATGAGATGCACCATCTAAGTGAATGAAAAAACCAATCTACTTTGATCACCTGGAAGTTCTGTTATTTAATATTTGCCTTCGGGTTGACTTCCATCTGTTCAAAGGGTGTTGGTTTCACCTCTCTCTTCTGCTTCGCCTCGCTTCGGAACTCTATTCTCAAGACTCTGTCTTCAGCACAGCTTCTTTATTCCTCTTAGCTATCGCTTCGGATGAACCATTGGTAACTAGAATTAGCACAAGATAGTTTAACCTTTAATTTAATGCATGAAGTTGAGAAAGAACATAAGAGAGTTATCGCAAAGCAGCTTGTAGATCAAGAGAGGAAAAACGGGACGGGACGGCTAACCCAACTCTTTGCTCGAAAGAGGGGGGATCTTTCGATCACTCTGTTAGATCCAAGGCACGTCTTCATCAAGCTCTCGAACAAAGAAGATATGCACCAAAAAAGAGAAGTTTTTGATTGAGGGATTGATGCTTAGGGTTTTCCGCTGGAGCCATGATTTCCGTCTCCGCAATGGTGATCCAATGCATGCGCCTATTTGGGTCTCGCGACCCCATCTGCCTATTGTCTTCTTCTTTGAGTTTCGCCTCTTTTCTATCGTCTCTATTTTCGGAATTGGCCTGACCCTTGATGGTCCTACGAAGCTTGTCTCACGCCCCAACGTAGCTAGGGTTTGTGTAGAAATCGGTCTTCTCTCAAGGCAGTTTACTTGCTTACTTGTTAGAGTAAGGAATTTTTGTTATAGATAATAGATGTCCTTCGCTTCATCTGCACGGTGTAATAAAGCAAGGTAAGAGGAGCATATAAGTCAGGCTGCTTAATTAATGTATAAGACTTAGATCAAGCTAGGGCTCGTTCGCTTAGCAAATCTCTAATTAGTCTTCTCTGGTGTCGGCCACAGTCCAAGAAGTAGTCTTTTCCCATTTGCTAGCAACAAGAAGAGAGTTAGGGATTCGGCGCTTATAATAAGAGAAATAAATCACGCGGACTCAAGCCAGCAAACAAAAGACTTTTTATAATATATTTTAGGTCGATCACGGATTCAAGCTATAGCAAAGAAGACTTATAGTCGATCCGGGACTGAGATGCAAAGACAGAGGAATATGGTAGAAGGAGTACAACAAGCAATCAAAGGAATGCAGGCGTTGATAAGCGTAGAGGGGCTAGAAAGAGAAGTTAAGGTCGGTAGGCAGAACAGGGGGGGGGTTTGGGAAAGATAGTAAGTACTTATTATATCAACCACAGGCTCCCGTGTTTCTTACTTTTTTTGAGTAGTATCCCATTCCTCTATGCCATTCCCGCATTCACTCTATCCGTCCAACAAGCTCTCTCTCCCATTGGTAGGCAGAAGACAGGGGTTTTGGAGGGAACTACTAAAGGTGTGTATAAGCCCTACATACAGTGTATGTGTCCCTCCAGCCCAGCTGAGCTTCGCTATGAACTAATAGACTGAAATTAGCATATAATGAAAGATGGATTATAAGTACGGTGAAACCAGTATCCCAATTGTTAAGTCAACCATAAGGAAATCGGCACACATGAATGACTTTAATTCAATACTTCCCCCGGAAACTCTACAATAATTGGTTTAATCGATCGGTCTGAGGTCTGTGCCCTGTCCACAAAATCCTTTAATGAGATAGATCGGTCCCTGGAATATGTCGTACTCTTCCCGTCCACAAATGACTTTCTTGAATTAGTTCCTCTATCTTTCTTGCCTTGTAGCAGCAAGAAGTACACGTGAATCGATTTCTGTAATTCAATATACCTTCCCTTCGAGATCTCTTTTGAAGGTGCAAAATCTATAAAAAATAGATGTGGAATCCGCTTATGGTATTGGAATTTTTTAAAACATTGGCTCAATCCGTCCACGGTTATTTTATTGTGAATCCTGCCTTCGCCTTTTTGTTAGCAGCTCTTCGATCAACCCAGGAAAGAGTACCAGAGGCCATGTTTTCTAATCCAAAAGGTCACTTTCATGGCTTGAATGGGTCAAGATAGGACCTTTCAAAAGGATCGTTTTTTGGGCTTGATTTTGAAGCGTAGTTTTCCACTCTATTTTCTACTATATATATAACAAGGAGTGGAGCTGGAGAATCTCCCTCCCCGGCTAGGCTACTACGTTTTCTTGTTTGAAATTCCAGGTCTGGTCTTCATTGGTATTTGCTTTTTGCTCACCGACTACGTTTTTTTCTTTTTAGTTCTTCCCCCGCCCGGTCGAGCTGTCTGAGGTCGATGGTGCATCCGGTAAGCTCTTTCGGTATTCATCTCCGGAGCCCGGTCAGATGCTTCAATCCTTCATTCATATTCCGTCTCAATATCTTTCTTTTTTTCAAGTCTATATTGCGAGTTTACAGCTCGAATGTTTGACTAGTCTTCTCCTCCCATGTGATAAATGGGCGGTCTCCCCTAGACCTTATTCCGTCTAAGCTCTCATAGCATTCGTCTTTCTTCCTTCTCTGCTGTACATCTGTATTCTTTCCCTCGCTTTATAGAGATCTTGGCTTTCTGGTTTTTTGTTTCTTTGGTCAGGGGGTGCTGTGGAGAAAGAATTTAGGAAACCAAGCATGTAATAAGCGGAAATCAATACACAGGAAAGGAGTTGTACACGAGTTTGGTAAAGCATTCACCTTTCGGTTGTACATCGACCTGTCGGGAAACTCGAAAGTCTCCCGCAAGCGTCCCTTCTTAGGTCGGCATTTGGCTTTGGCCTTGCTTGTTCGGTTTTGGCTCATTCTTTAATATGTTGTATCTTGCCATGTCTGCTCCGTCTGTTGGTATAACATATATGTCTTCTCTGGCAATAGCCAATCAAGAAGCCAAAGCTGGAGCCAAGCCGGCACACCGGGCGAGGAATCCCTTACTTGTTCGGCTGGCGGATGCCGTTCTTGCTCTTTATGAAGATGCAGATGCAGTATAATACGAAAATTTATAAGCCAAGTTCGGTACACCAAGCCGTTACACAAATCTCTTTGTTTCAAATAGGTTATCCCATATCGGCCGGCCAATCAACAAAGATCTGAAGAATGACCACTTTTTGAGCCTACGAAAGGAAATTCCATTAGAACATATAACAGAGGCGTTAATGGGGGAATACGATACCATAAGGAGGCATTCATAGAACTTCATATTCTACTACCCGAAGGAGGAGGTATATGGCAATAGCCAAGTTTACGATAAAAGAATAGGACAAAGGTATATATTAAAAGTCTGAAGTCAAGGTAGCAAGACGGTATGAAATTGTTACACGAGCAAGCTAAGTCCATTAGAGTTCATTTAGTCGAGCCTTTAAGAGCCATGCGAAAGCAATATCATGAACGTACGAGAGGAAGATGAGCATGCTCCAAGTAGGCTTTTTTTCTACTTCTTATATCTTATAGTTATAGTAGCTCCGCGGATCCGCCCTTCGAGCGATGGTATAAGGAAAATTTTTATTCCAGAAAGCACATGAAAGAACGAAATAAAGAACGTACCGAAGGAGCATGGGGTTTCGGGGGGGACTTATGCTTTTATTAAGGTTTAATACTCTTTGTGTTAGGCCCCCCCTATGCTAGTTACTAACTTAGGTACCTAGCCCAGAATCCAGAATCCATCGAAAAAATCAAAGATAGTAATGCATTCTTAGAACAAGCATATCAGCAAATCAGCTACGTTACCCTTTTTCGCTTTCAAGATTTCTATCTTTGTTTCGTTTCGCTTTTTGTTGTTGTTGGTTCCCATTTCATTTTTTGAGATAAATCTTGTTTTTTCTTGCTCTTCTTTTAAATCCTGGTCTTGTTTCAATTGTAGTTCTTCGGTTGAGTTCGTTCTTTTATTCAAATACATCCCATTTCAGGTTAGCTCTCTGCTCGGGATGCATGGGCGTCCGTCCTTCATTCCCATCCTTTATGTTATGTAAAAAGAGACTTCCCCTCCCACTCTCCAATATAGGGGACCTCTATCGAGCATCTCACATCTGTCTGTATCGTCGGTCGTATTTCTTTAGTAAGAGGACGTGTTAAAGTAATAAATATCATAGATCTCAGGCGAGAGGTAGATCCACGTGCGAAAAAATGTGTTATTTCATAGGGGAATGATACCTTACTTAAAATAAGGAATTAGTGGAATATGCCAGAAAGAAAATAGAGGAGCGGGGCGGACATCGGCACGTGCGTGGAGGCTAGGGCAGGTAAGTTCACATAAGGGTCTGAGCTCATATGTCGTACTCTATCATTGGCATGGGCGGCATCGATTCATTCGATTACATTTTACTCTTCAAAATCCATCTATGGATTCCCGGAGCTGGTTACACAAAAATCCACTTTTATTCGATATCCGAGTCGAGCTGGGATAACTTTGATTATATGATATGCCCTCTTTCTGAGCCAAGAAGGCATGTTTTCGCGCTTTCATATAGAGAGGAACCCCCGAGAATAATATACTTTATTTCACGCCTATAGAAGAAATTGAAAAAAAAGTAGAGGATGATGATTTGAATGGGGATTTACAGAAAAATTTCCATTCTTATTTGAGTACCTAGGGAGGGAAGGGTCCCGAGCGTAGAACGAGAAGAGTAAAGTAAGAAATAAGAGTTATATTGGCACGTACTGGAAAAATCTATCTTTGTTTGGTCAGTACATCAGCGAAGCCTTTCCCATTTCCTCTTTTTCAAATCATTCTTTTGCCAGTTGTTGTTGGAAACATAGGAAGGCCAGAGGCCCCCTGTATTTAGAATTTCGTATATATGGGCATCCTTATTAGTTTAGTCCAAACTAAACTGGAGTTAAAACTCTGGTAGGGAGGTCATATCTCTGTCTCGAGAAAATGCTTTCTTTTGAGCCGCAGGGTCGAGGGGGTCGTGAGACCCTCGAAAAAGGACTCTCTTATTGGCGTATAAACGGAAAAAAAATCAATCCAATGCAAGTATGGCTTTCAAGCTTGTCCCCCTGTTGCCTTAAGCCTGGAGACCGGAGGTGCTTGCAGACCGGAGGTCGCGGCTGCTTGCTTTCTAAGGTAAGGTACGAACTAGTGCTGGTAAGTGAACGAACCTGTGAATTCTCGCGGCAGGCGTTCTCGAGGTCTTTGGTCCAGTTCAAGCAAAGGAAGGACAGACTGGACTGTTCCCTCGTGCTTCTCCCTTTAGGGGTGAAAACCTTCCTGACCGGAGTGCCGTTCACTCTACTTCTCCTGGCGGGAAGTACTTGTTCCCTTCACCAACCAATCTTCGGATTCAAAAATCGTATGTATATAAGCATAGAAAGCGCACCGTTTTGATATGGCAGTTGAAAATATATCTGGAGAGTTGCTCACTCCAACGAGCCTAGGCGGCCTAGGTGGACTTTTTCCACTTCCTATCAAAGCTCGAGTCTCCGGACTTGAAGAAAAGAAAACGGTGCCCACGAGACGGCTTATGGTGTTGCACAGGAAAGTCTGCTGGGCAGCAGAAACTCCGTAATTAAGATCCTGAAGCGCTTGCCCGCAAAACCTTAAATTTTGGAAGGTAGGTTGCTTGACATACTGTGACGGTGGCTCCATACGGGATCGATCTTCTTGTCATATTCGTTTAATACCATTCTGACTCAGAAAAATTTCTCTTGCAGTTTTCAAGCCAATCGTTTTCTCGCTCGGAGCTGAATGAAGGTATTTCCTTTGGCTAGACGGAGTGGAGTGACGCGAAGTTCCTTTCAAAAGTATTTTATTATAGCCTTATTTTTGCTCCTGATTCGTGGGGGGTCGTGGAAGAATTGGGTTCGACTCCCATAGCCCCGATGTGGCGAAAAAGACTGATTCAACGAGATATGCCTTGCCTGCATTAAGATTTAAAACTTGTCGTCTACTTTCAGGAAATGTTCGGAACAGAGAACTTACAATAATACAACGCCGCATTCTCCGAAGATTGAGGAACAAGAAGAGATCTATTAAGAGAAAGATTTATCCGAGAAAAAATCTTAACAGTTACATCCAATCACAAACTACACGAAAGTTGCCCCTTTTTCATGGGGATTTACCCATCACAGAGATGCACAGAGGAACAGAGCGAACTTCATATATCCCTTTTCCACTCAATCCAGAAACAAGATCGGACGTTATTCTGGTTCGTCTCCATTTTTGTGAAACTATTCCTCAAGCAAGGCAGCCGATAAGTCATCGAAGGGTTTGTGTGAATAATGGAATGGTAAGCATTACTCATTTTAAAGTGTCCCACGGTGATTTAATATCTTTTCAAGAAAATGACGCGAGAATCCGCGGTGAAGAAATAAGGAGATCTTTCTATATCGAAATATCAGTTGAAAAAATCATAGGCAAATTCCTGGATCACCCGGTAAGAATGTGGAGAAGAACAAAAACAGAATGGTTCCACCTACTCAAAACTCAGAGGGGATGCCGCCTACTACTAAAATCCCGGTTTTTGCAACAGTTGCGTTCTTCTATGCAAGAAGAAGACTTAGAAAGAACAAAGAAGTTTGGATCCGAAAAAGTATGCTTAGGCAGTTCCTTCGCTGAGCACAACAGAATGAAGAGGAATTTGTATCATTTCAAATCCCTATTCTTATCGAAGAGAAGGAACGAGAAAAACCTAAATCTTCCTACTCGAACAAGAAGTCCTATAGTTTACAACTCTTCTTTATATAGTAATTCGACCTATTGCTCCGCATCCCCCCATCAGTTTACTATGAAGAGAAGAATCAAAAGGATTGAACTACCTACTCATTATTCGGAGGTGAATCATAGAACACCAAAAGCTGTGGTATCTTATGGACCTAACATAGGTCACATCCCTCACGACATAAGATTGAAAGATCTAAACCTTCCTCTTCGGAGCGGAAACGGACGTGGCCAAAACATATAAAGATCGGCGTAGTCGCTCATAGGGACATATCTATCCGGATAGAGGATAGTCTAGATCGATTCATAGATAGATTTCTATCCATATAGATAGGTATCTCCGTGGGTAGAGATAAAGATAGGGATCCATCTAGATCTTGATTCACTATTTCCATTTTTTTTTCTTGATTCTGATTATTGATTGCCTTTTTGTGACGACAAGTTTTAAATCTTAATGCAGGCTGGAAACATCATTTTTCAATTATTACTTGCTGGGTCGGAGCGTAGACGAGCGAGTAGAGCCCAGGAAACAGGGAAGCCCGTCATAGAGCAGTCGACTAGAAGTAGAAGACTGCTGGCCTGAGAGAAGGCGGCCTCTCCCGGGAAACATGGCCCAATTTCTCTTCTTTCTTTTTTATTTCGGGTTTCTTTATTTTTTCAGGGGCCCAGAACGCTAAAGGGTAGGGGAGAAGCAAGCCGAACCTCTGATCGACCTGGACACATAAAAAATTCTCGGCGTCGAGAGATATTTGAGATTCCGTAAGTAACTTAGTGCAACATGGCAAATTTCATTGAGAGGAATCAGCAAAGAAAAGAAAAACGGGTCAACATATTATTAAGATTTGATCGTTGCATTACTGTATAGAAAAAGAAAAAAGAAATTGCGTATGAAATACGCCCAAAGACTCCCATGCCTTTCTTGGTTGGACCAACCAGATTTCCTCTTAGTCTTTCTGTTAGAGCAAGAAGCGGAACTACAAGTGAATCTTAATAGAAAGCTTATGATGAGCATCTATTTGAGTCGATCATTTCCAAGATCTAATTCAAGTTTTTTCTTATGTAGTGGAAATGCCTTACAATCTGAAGTTTTACGCTTAAGGGAAGAAATGTTCTTGGTGGATGCAGGACCTGGGACCCCCAGAATTTGTATGCAAGATGAGCCTACAGGAGTGCCAATCAACCGAGCCGCCAGGTTTGAGAATAAGGTGGGATCCCTGGATGTAGTGGCCGGTGAATCACTGATCAAAGAGCAGATTTTGGAGAGATTCTTCATCGATGTAGTGGCCGGTGAATCACTGATCAAAGAGCGAGCAGCCGCCAGGTTTAAAAATTTGGTGGGATCCACAGATGTAGTGGCTGGTGAACCGCTTCTTCTTCTTCCGCGAAGATTCAGACAAAACCGAGCTTGGATGGAACTGAACAAGATTTGGCGAACGAATACAAAGGTAAGGGGCTTTTTTATTAAGAAAGTAAAGGGCGGGTATTCAGTAGCCATCGCGGGTTTCCTTACCTTTCTTCCATTCCGTCGAAGAAATTTTTCGAGTGCTCGATTCACCATTGAGAGGATTAACCTCAAAAGGAAAAGGACGAATATTGTGGTGTTACAACAGCGGCGGATCAAACAAGAACTTATTTGTTTCTAGATGAATTTGTTTCAACAACCGATCCTTGTCCGTGCGTGGAAGGAGGAGAGTTGTAGCCGGATCGAACTCCCTTGACCTCTGAAGCGCTTGGACATAGGATTTCCGGCCAGGGTGGTAGCGCTTTTCCAACCAATTCCTCAAAAGGGCTAAAAAGCTCCTCTATCCCTTCAACCTTCTCGGGTGCTCCTGTCTTCTCTTCCCAATGGGAGGAATCACCCTGCTAGGAGCATCTGTAGCGGCATCAGTAACGAGGGAAAGAGAGGCGGAAGGCGCCCCGATAGAGAAGGTGAAACCTTCCAAACTATGAATAAAATCCCTCATTGGATTGGCCAGTAGAACTTCGAAGCTTATCGGGCCTTCTCTTGTAAGCTAGCTCCATTCGATCGATCGCTTCCGTTCGGAATAGATTAGTTGGGAATTGGATGCTCTGCAGTGAAGGGCCTAGCTGCTAAAGCAGTTGATCCACTCGATAGGGCGGGAAACGGATAGAGATGAAGATGCAGAGTCTGATGCGCCTCTCATCCCGGTGAAGAAGAGGTGGGTTTCCTGGGCCCCTCGTTGGGTCGGAGCTTCCTATCTCTCATTCGTTCGTTCCCCCTGGAGTAAAGTCATCGGAATCGGGGTTTGGTTCCGGTGGCCTCATATCTCCTACCCAATTTGAAGGTGGGTCAATGGACATTAGATACGTGATAACACTTGTGGTTTCGGTGAATCGCCTTCACTCTCGGGGTTCAGTACCTGCCTCTTGGTGTCCAATACCCAGTGATGGGAGAAGGAGTGGGAGACGAAGAGAGAGAAGATGGTTGCTTAGCAGCGGAAGCTGGGGATCGAGAAGCGGAGGGAGAGCTTAGGCTTGAAATGGAGCTAGGATACCGGTATTTTTCCCTACCGGGATCCGAGTCTTTCTCTTCTCCTGGACCGAGCACCGAGACCGAGGAAAGAGAGGCTGGATACGAGTCTGATGAGATCAGAGCCAGTGAAGAGAAGAGGGAAGGCTGACTCTGCTAGGCTGGCTTGCTTGTTCGACTAGAGCACATAAATAAGGTAGCTTGCTTACTTAGTGCGAAACGCTAAGGCCAATTAAGCAACGTTAATGGACCGTATAGCTCGTTTAGACCGTTAGACACGTTAGGCCTCTTAGCCAAGGTCTTACAGGTATGCCTCGTATGCTCGGTATGAAACTTCTTCCTTATGCCCTTCTTTAGCTATTACGCTCGTTAGCATGTTATTAAAGGAAAGTATTACTGTGATATTCCTATCTATCTCTATCTGGCCAAGGAAAGATCTCTAGTTAGCCCTACTATTATTGGAACTAGGCGGCTATTAGGAGAAGATGATAGACCTATAGATATTATCTTAGAAGCACTCTAAAATGAGAAACTTAACATTAACAAATGAAATATCAGATTAGGGCCTTTACCCTGGCCTGCTCTAGCCCTTTATCTAGCTGGCTTTCCTTCTTTCCTAGTCTGCCATCGAAAGCAACTCAAATAAGAGAATAGTCCTAGCCTGCCCCAGCTCTGGATCTTTGCCTTGGCTTGGAAAAGACTGCAGACTTGGGAGATACTAGAGCTTTTGGTACTCACACTATGGTATGGCCAACAGGTCGGGCTGGCAGGCAACTTCCAACGACATGTAAGGCGCCAGCAACTCAAACCCCATGTAAAGATATCCATCTGTTAGCTAGAGCCCTACCAGAGACAGAAAGAAATTTACTGGGTGGTAAACAAAATACCGTTACACCTACCCTTGCCCTTAGCTTGCTTGGTGGAACTTGATTGAATGAACTGGATTACAGGGAAGGCTCAATCGCTGGAAGGAAAGTCTCACGGGATGTAACAGAAGTCCCACGGGATAGAGGGCAACTCATACTGTAATTGGATAAACTTACCACTTCCACTATATGTATAGCCCTTAGTACTATCAAGAAAAGCATTCTTCGAAACTCGGATGGATATGGATATCGAATGGAAGCACGACTAACACAGGCTTTAAGAAAGACGAAGACTTGCTTTCCTGGCTTGCGTAAGAGAACTGCTTTCTGGCAGGGAACTAGCTAAAAGAGAAGCTCGCCTGGAAACCTCGTATGGGCCACCGGTAACTGGCAATGGTTCGCAGGTAGCAGGACTTTTTTTTAGGATTGTATGGAAGCACTTACCAATGAAACTGGCTGGCTTTAAAATTCCTGCTTTAAATGGAAATACTCCTCCAATCCAAGGTCCAAGGGGCGCAGCGGGAGACAACTAAAAACACTTCTACTCGGTGAGGGACTTATACTTCTCCTGGGGCTATCTACTCCAACTGGATGGCCAATGGCTGGAAATGGGTAGGAGGGAACTGCAACTCAAACCCCAGTAAGGCGGCTATGGCTGCATGAAATATAGGCTAGAAAAAAATAAGAAGTCCTCTTGAGCCACCCACCCTTAGCTTGTTTGGTTTGGACCCTTACGTTCGGTACACTCGTTAGGAAGCGAAGGGCTATAAAAAGGACTGCTTTCCAACTCACTAGCTTTAAAGTAAGGCTCTCCTAATGGCTCGTATTCACCTCTTCCCTCGGCTGGAACTACCACTCAAACTAGATCGCTGACAGAAGGAAGGTAACTATAAGGGCTTAAAACTGGCCTGGTAAGAGACTCCACTCCAATGAGAACTCAAACTGGATCGAATGCAGGGGTTTCCTATTGCAGACTTTGACTAGATGACTCCAACAGTATGGGCAAAACACTCAAAATGGAGGGGATTATCTTAGCACTGCTTATGAATAGGCAACTACTGGAACTGGACATTAAAGGAAGGGAATCGTGTACTGAGCTAGCCTGCCTTGAACTTGAAGTAGGTAGTCTCTCCTATATCTGATAGCTTTAACTGGCCACTACAAAGAAATTGCCATAGATCGAAACTTATTCCAGGCGTAGTATCCCCCCTATAAAAGAAGACGAGTCATAAAGGCAAATATCTAACAATTTCAGGGGGGCACATCCAAACTGAATAGTACTCGCAGGTTCTCTTTTCCATATGTTCTTCCCGATGCCCTATCCGACAGCCGTTAACCGCCTTGCAGGGAATTCCTTACTCAAAAGTATGAGAGTGCGGCATAGCAAGAGCCTCCTACCTCCTTCTAACGCTTATCTCTTTTCTTGCTTCCTTGCTTTAATCCAATAGGCCGAATTCCTTGCTTGCATCCCTTTGATTGCTTAGTATCTCCTCCTTGCCGCACTCTTCTGGTACAAAGCAAAGGACTGGACTGAAAATTTTTTATATAAAGAAGAGTTCTGTCTTTCTTCATTCAAGTAAGATAGTTTATCGAGAAACCTCCGCCCAAAGGTGCTTTTTTGAAAGCCGGTCACCGGTGGCTAAGAACCTTTCCTCACTCTAGAAGCCTTCAACAAAGGCCACTTGATTTTCTTGTTCGTAAGGGGCGTTGTATATCTATATTGGACTTTCGATTTTGCGTTGTTTTTTTTTCACGAGGTTTTGTATATAATCCAATGTTCAGTGAGATGACTTTCCTACTGACCGAATCGCTTGAGTTAGTTGAAGGAAACGAGGCTTCCGGCCCGGCTGGTCCCACTACTGGCGAGGAGAGTTTTGACTGCGAGAGGCGCGTCTGATGGTATCGTATATAAGATCACGGCTGCATTTAGGAGTGATCTTTCCCTCTTCAACAAGCCGGCGGTGATCTCACTTTCGAAAGAGAGTCTCGACGTGGCGGTATACACGTAGCTCCATAGCGGGGCTAGTCATTGGCTACTGGTTTCTTTCCTACCGGACCGGAGGCGGCCGAGAATGTTATGTCAAAAGGACCGACGACGATGGGAGAAGGAGTAGGAGCGGTATGCTCAAAATAGAATGAGAATGATTACGAGATAGAACGGATCTCCTTGAATTCATTCATCACGTTTTTAACGTGGATAACGAGGCGCTGCCGCAGGCGCCAGCACCGGCTGAAGTTGCCCACCCCGCTCCCGATCAAAACGAGCGTGCGGCACTTCTAAGGGACATTCACACTTTGATTCGGGAGCAACTTCGCGAATATTGTGCAAGGGGGAAAGGGGGGCT